AATTCTAATCTTCCTCCCCAATCTGATATTATGGTACCTGTATAGACCGAAATTCCGTTATGATTCAATTCAGATCGGTAATAGATACCGGGGCTTTGCAATATTTGATTGATCACAATTCTGTATAGTCCGTTTACTATAGAAGTTCCCAGGGAGTTCATTAAAGGAATGTTTCCAATAAAAATTGTTTGTTCTTGCATATCTTTACTGGGTTTCCAAATGAATCCCGCGGATACATATAATTCAGAAGAATATGTTAGTGATTCGTATACAGCATTTCTTTCTTTTATCAATGGCTCCACTAATTGATATGTTTCCACAAAGATTTGAAATTCAATTTCTTGATCTGTATCTTCAATTTTTGGAAACTTATAAAGTTCTTCTGTTAAGCCCTGATCAATGAACCTACAAAATCCTTCAAATTGGATCTGATTCAACCCAGGTATTGTAGACATTCCCCCATTTTCATCCCAGAGCATTTTGAATTTCCCATTTATCAAAAAAATTCCATTCTTTTCTCATTCTTCATCGAATCATATGAATCGATCTAGCAATGATGGAATTGAATTTCTATTCTGTTTACTGAATCGCATGAAATTAAACCCAACACCATATATGTATCGAATGTATGAAAAATGAAATGCATATGAGCAAAGGAAAGGAACTAAAGATTTTACTCAAATTTGAATTTAAATTTATAACAAACAGATACAAATGGAAAGGAGTTGATAAATGCCACTTAGACTTTTATTTTAGACTTATGAAATTTTGTATAAAATATAAAAAACAATAATTCCATTTTTACCATTATTATGATATTACGTATTCTAATTTGATTTTGATTAGATACCAGAAAAATCAAACGGATTCACGATTTGTCCTATTCATTGAGATAAAGATAGAATAATCAGAAAAGAATATAGAGTTGAGTTTTCTAGCACTTCATTTTTTCATGGATTCCTTTGTTCAAAAAATAATTAGCATAGAACAGAGATATTTTGACCTAGTTTTTTTTTAGTAGAATATTTCAAATATGTCTTTATTCCGTTTATTTACATTCTATTATATAGAAAGAAGCCTTATTTTATTGGGGCTGCTCTATCAAAAATTATATTTTTATTTTCTCTTCAATCTATTCAATTAAAAAATGAAAGACGAGAATTTCTTGAGAAATTCCCTATGAGAAAAAAATCCTATCCAGAGAAAATCCCCATTAAATAACTATACTATAACTATAGCTGTCTGTGTAACAATTTATGTTTTGGGGTTTACATATACTAAAAATTGCTGTTATAATCCGCATTGGTATTCAAAAAAATATCAATGCTGATTGGGTATGTATCCCCTTTTCTTTTCTTATAGCAGTAAAGAAAAACAAGTGGGGAGTGGGGATTCAAATCCAAAAATCATTCATCAATTTACAGTCAAATTCAAATCATATAGTTAATGGTTCTAATTTGTCCTGAATTTCTACTTTTGTAACTGAGAATTCACATTTGCTTTTTTTTTCAATAGAAAAAAAAGAGGGAATATTTTCGTCTTTTTTGTATCATTTTGGCGGCATGGCCGAGCGGTAAGGCGGGGGACTGCAAATCCCTTTACCCCAGTTCAAATCCGGGTGTCGCCTGATCAAAAAAAAACTCGAAATCAGTAGAAATCAACCGTTCCATTTTTTTGATATAACTCGCCCCATTTTCCCAGTTAAAGCAAGTGTAAGAAAAGGACTCTTGAAATTTTTTTATTCTAAACCTCCTGGAGTTCCACTTTCTTTTCTAAAGTACTGGAAAGCCTTCCAGTACGTCTAGGATTCAAAAAAAAATGAGTTAGTAGAAGGGAATTAGTAGAAGGGAATTCGTAAATCTTGATATGATAGTCCCTACACGCCTAATGTAGTGTCTACTGGCTAACTCTTGAATTAGATTAGATAGTCGGGGAGGCATCTTTCTTTGTGGAAGCGCGGCGCGATACTTTGTATATGGGCTCATGAGAGTTTCTGAGTTTAATAAATCAATATTAGATTGGATGGATAATTGCCTTTTATTTGACTTAATGAGGGGCAACAAACGAAAGATAATAAGTCTTCTTATTTTATTGTTACATGTTAACAACATTCTCTTGATACTCCCCCCCAAAAAAAAATGCCACTGTATATTTTTTTTTTGCTTGTGCTTAATCTTTCCAGATTAAACTAGAAATCATCTAAAAGAACTTGTTCTAAGTGAATTTATTGCAGTCTTTCATCAACGGTTTTGTGTCGAAATCTTTTTTTTTTTTTTACTCTGTGCCAGTAATTTCACTATTATATTATTAGTTAACAATAATGGAAAAATTCTTTCAGATTCTATTCGTTTCATATTCATAGAGATAGGGGACATAATTCACATGGATATAGTAAGTCTTGCTTGGGCTGCTTTAATGGTAGTCTTTACATTTTCCCTTTCACTCGTAGTATGGGGAAGAAGTGGACTCTAGGCGTATTACTCATTTTATAATCGGATTGAGGAATCAAACTGTATCAATTTTTTTTTTTAATTCACCGTATCCATTAAATAATTTAATTAATTTTTATTAGCCTTCATTTTTAGATTTAGAAATTTTTTTGTTCTAATGTAGTAAGGTATTCTATGACTAATAGAGATAAATAATATTTCAATCAAACAAATATTTCAATAATTACCATCTTCGTATTCCGAGAATCTAAAGGTATATGGATGGTAGACAATTAAAAAAAAAAGAAAAAAAAAATTCTTTCTCAATTTTCTATTTCGATGAACCGCCCCTTACCAGAGTTATATATGGGCAATGAGGGGCAGGGAAACCCCCCCCCCCCTTTTTTTTTTTTCTTTTCATTTTATTTTCCCCTTTCATGTTCAAATGGAAAAGAAAGTAGTTCTTTTTTTTCATAAGATCTTCTCTTGGTCTAGTCATATATTGCGCACTTACGACTTTCTTATTTTAGCAATTTTATTTAGGCTATGTTTTATTTAACTCATTTCATACAATGGCTCAAAGATTAAATAAAATGGTAAGGTATAACTCCTTTCGAAACGAAATACGAAGAAGTTACTACAGAACTCTTTTGATCATCTGGTAACTCTTCAATCAATTACTTCTTGTAATTTTTAATGTAAAAAAGAGATTATTTGATTTTATTTTTTTTTTTATTATTATTAGTAATATATATTCCATTTTTCTTTCCTTCATGGATTTGCTTCTTTTTTTATGGATACCGAGATTCATAAAGAAACTAATAAGAAATCCGGGAATTCAAAAATCACAAGATAAGGTAAAGTCTTGCAATTTTTTCAGATTGAAATCAAGACAACTAAAATCAAACAAAGAAAGAAAATTGAGATAGGACGGCCATCACATATATTTAATTGATATCGACATCTATGAATATAGATATTATAAATTGATCTATATTAAGTTTGAATCTTTATTTTATACATTACAACTTTATACATTCCTAACATTCCTATAATTAGAATAGTATAGTATGATAGAAAGAAATATCTGAATCTTTCTACCATACTATACTAATGATAAGAAGTCAAGTTTTATTCAAATTAATCGCCTTGGCTGACTGTTTTTACATATATTATAAGTAAAAAAGCAGTAGGAACTAGAATGAACAGCGCAGTAGCAATAAATGCTAGAATATTTACTTCCATAATTTCATTTTTTTTTACTTCACAATAACTCGGGATTTAATCCCATAGAGATGAAAATCACTTGTAAATTCAATTAAATTCAATGCGATGAATTACATTTCAATGACATCGAATCGGATCAATATTATGAATAACAATATCTAAGTTATCAAATCGATTCACCGTCGAGAATTGAATAGTATAACATAGGAAGATCTTTTATCCACACCAAATAAAAAATTTGTGATTCCTGGTCCAAACAAAAGAATTCGTTTCCTTTATTGATATTGTTATTCTTTTCCGCTCTTTCTTTTCTATAACCCATTGCCTCCTTCCTTGTACAACCATCTAATGAAGTATCATCTGACTACTTTTCCGCTTCCAATGTTTACAAAAAAACAAAAAACCAAGCAAAAAAGATAAAAAAAATTCCATTTATACGTCTACGTGCTCCCGATAAAAATACCAAACATATGACACTCTATTTTATTATTTTATTAATGGACGGAACGGGGCAATCGAAAAAAGGGCCCCGGTACAGTATCTTTTTGAATCCTGAATATGTTGAGTGCTACCAATAATGTTAGAAATTCACATAACATTCTCTGTCATCAATAGGTACGGGTTGAGGTACTGGAAATTCCCATACTTTTTGTTTTGATCAGAAATGCGAAAAAAATTTTGTTGGGAATTAAATTCGTCCATTTGTATCCCCTTTCACAGAAAAGGGAGGGACGAATTGATGTATTTTTTTTGGATCCGTCAGGGTCGGGACTGACGGGGCTCGAACCCGCAGCTTCCGCCTTGACAGGGCGGTGCTCTGACCAGTTGAACTACAATCCCAGGTAAATAAAAAAAAAAAAGTGTGCAGCATACACATATTAATTATATTCTTAATAGATAATTCAAGCCATTTTATTTTTTATTTAGATTTAGAATAGAAAGAATGGCCATGTTGTAACAAATAAATGGAGGCGCGAGTGGATATATTGATATCCACACTGATATATCCACGCAGATATGCACTTTAGTGAGAGTGTCACGGATTCCTAGTTACTAGGAATCCTTTCTTTCATTATTGTCAAATCAAAAGAATCGATCGAGAATCCATTTTTCAATGAAAATAGTCTTTTTTTCTTTACTCTTTTAATTAAACTCTTTATTTTATACACTTAATCATCCTTATATGCATCTAGATCATTAGCAAGGGCAGAATTTATGAGAACAAATACAAATAAATAAAGCAAATAAAAAAGCGGTAGGAATGGATATATCATAAAATTGGACTTTTTTCCTTTTATTGGGCCGAGCTGGATTTGAACCAGCGTAGACATATTGCCAACGAAT